TGGATCTGTTATTCATTCAATGGAAACTATTGTTGGCTATTCTCCGCATAAAAGTCAGAATATGGTTCTTATGGGCGGTTTAAAAAAACATGTACCCATTACCAAAACCTCTTTTTTATTAGGTACACTTTCTCTTTGTGGTATTCCGCCTCTTGCTTGTTTTTGGTCAAAAGACGAAATTCTTAATGATAGTTGGTTGTATTCGCCGATTTTCGCAATAATAGCTTGGGCCACAGCAGGATTAACCGCATTTTATATGTTTCGGATCTATTTACTTACTTTTGAGGGGCATTTAAACATTCATTTTCAAAATTACAGTGGCAGCCAAAATACCTCTTTATATTCAATATCTCTATGGGGTAAGGGATGTTCACAAAGAGTTAACAAAAATTTTCGTTTATTAAGAATGAATAATAATGAAAGTTCTTCTTTTTTTTCGAAAAAGACATATCGAAGTGATGAGACTGTAAGAAAAACAAATAAGGGACAGCCTTTTATTAATATTGTTGATTTTGATACTAAAAAGCCTTTTTCCTATCCTTATGAATCCGACAATACGATGTTATTTCCTTTATTTGTATTAGTCCTATTTACTTTGTTTGTTGGATCTCTAGGAATTCCTTTAAATTTTAATCAAGAAGGAACAGATTTGGATATATTATCAAAATGGTTAGCTCCGTCTATTAACCTTTTACATCAAAAGTCAAAGGATTCGACAGATTGGTATGAATTTTTGAAAGATGCAATTTTTTCAGTCAGTATAGCTTATTTCGCAATATTTCTAGCGTCCTTTTTATATAAACCCATTTATTCCTCTTTCAAAAATTTCGACTTAATTAATTTATTTGTTAAAACAGGGCCGAAGAGGAGTCGTTGGGACAAAATTCTAAACGTCCTATATAATTGGTCATATAATCGTGCTTATATAGATGATTTTTATACAACATCCTTTACTGGAGCGATAAGAGGATTGGCGCAATTAACTCATTTTTTTGATAGACGAGTAATTGATGGAATTACAAATGGAGTTGCTATTATGAGTTTCTTTGTAGGAGAAGGTATAAAATATGTAGGTGGTGGCCGCATTTCTTCTTATCTTTTCTTCTATTTCTCTTGTGTATCAATTTTTTTATTGGTTTATTACTTTATACTTTTTTATATTTGAACCATTTATATTTATTTAGGTTTTAATCAAAAAAATTCAAAAGAATTTTTCTTTATAGCGTCCTCTATTTTTTTTTGACAAATAGGCCAGCAGGCGTTGACGTTTTCCCAAAATTTTTCGCAAACCTCTCTGAGATGAAAAGTCTTTTTTGTGCAATTCCAAATGTGAAGTAAGTCTCCTTATCTTAGTGGTGAAACTGAATACTTGAAATTCAACAGACCCTCTGTTTTCTTCGTTTTCTTTTTGAGAAATAACCGAAATGAATGAATTTTTGACCATAAAAAAAATGCTCCTTTCCCTTTTTACAGATATGGATTTTACCGATCAGTAATAATAATGCCATTAATTTGAATGTGGTATATACAATAATCTAATCCGAATTTCTTTATGAACTGCTAATTTTCTGAATTCAAATCAATCAATCCACTTTCAAATTGGATTTAGATAGGAATAGAAAAGGATTGGTACATTTTCGCATCGAAGAATTTAGACCTAAAATGAAGAAGGTTCTGTTGATTCATTTCGAGATCTAATTGAGACATTATCCAATTTCGTATTGGATACTAGAATGAAATGTGAGACATGTGATCTGTGTATTTGTGTGCTTTCAGATACCCTATATTTTCTATCTATCCGATACCTTATATTATATTTATATTATATATTAGATTTATATATAGGGTATCGGATAGATAGAAAAAGTGTATTATCCACGAATTTTCAATCGTGGATAAAGATGTATTCTTAACATACTGAAACGACTGCCATTATTGGTATCAAACCAATAACGATTCATACAAGCTAAATCTTCTAATCGATAATTAGGCCAAAGAAAGTGCTTTAATTTCATTAATTTGAATTGATTTTTCTCTCTATCAAGATGGTTATTGTCATGTGAAACTTGGCTGCTGTTTTTTACGTTCTTTCCGTTCCAAAATACTAGATTTCTATCTACATCATTTCTATTCTTTGAATTCAAAGAAATTAGAATTCTGAAATTTCTACGATGTCTAAACGATAAAATATTTTCAGGAACAAGTAAATCAAAATGATTTTTGTCTCTATTTCTACGTATTCTGTCATGTGCTGAAATAGCTTTATTAAAATTATTCTTAGAAATATATCCTTGCTTTTGGTATTTTAGATTCGTTTGGCATTGGCACTTACTCTTATGAACCAACGAAGTACCTATGGTTTGATACATAATAAATTGTCCATCTTTTTTTTCAGACAGACGAGTGGGTTCGATACTAAAGACTCCTTTTTCTATGAATTCTGGAAAATTCTCAAGCATCGTGATATCGAAACTCATTTCTCTCTTTTGAATCGAGACTAGAATCACTTTTGTTGGATCTGTCAGTCTAAGCAGTAGACAATAGATCTTGATATTAGCGATCAGACTTTCATTCAAAATCTCGTTCAATTTCAATTGAAAAACAGAATAAGGTTTCAGGAAGAAATCTAGTTCTGTTTCCCTTTTGGATTTTTTTTTCTTTTTCCTTTTTTTCATGTCTGATCTTGCATAATTTTCTTCAATATCTTTTTGTTGTGAGCGAACGGATTCAAGATCTCCTCGGCTTGTGGATTCTTTTTCTTCTTGATTTCGATGCTTTTCATTCGATGCTATCAAAAAACTTCCTTTTTCCTTGTCATTGATCTTTTTCTTTTCAGTACTACTACTATTTGGATTTCCCTTTTCAGTACTACTATTTGGATTTCCCTTTTCAGTACTACTATTTGGATTTCCCTTTTCAGTACTACTATTTGGATTTCCCTTTTCAGTACTACTACTATTTGGATTTCTATTCAAATTTAAAAGAAGTAATTTGCTTGGTATAGACCAAGGTTTCGTTTTATATGCATTATAAAGTAACACAAATTCTGGGAAGAACCGAAGTTCCCGATTCGATATGGGATCCTTTAGCATTTTTTCATTCATTTCCATACAATCAAAAAATCCTTTGTCGGAGTTTGGTGGATTGATTTCTGGAATGATAAGACCTTTTTTATGAATTATTTCATAAGTACGAATTTCAGTCTTTTGAATCCTATCGAGATCCGTCGTGATCCAGTCCTCAATATCGACTTTTTGTCTAAGATTGAAATTGCAAATTTTCTGATCAAAAGATTTTATATATTTGGCCGTTTTATAAGAAATCTCTTGGTTCGTATTTCCTTGAAACGGAGATCTATAGCATTCCCCTTTATTTTCATAATTAAGAAATTGATATGATCTTTTATCATATCTATAGTATTTTTGAACATTCTCTTTTTGATTAGATAATGAATATACTTCAAATTGTTTTTGTTTTTTGGAAAAAATTAATTGGTCTTTTGAATGACATTTGCTAAAATTTTCATTTTTAGCTATACGACGCTGATGAACTGTATTTCGCCATTTTTCTGGTATTAATCTAGCCCATCTGATCTGAGATAAATCGTATTGATAATGTCCTCTTAGCCCTCTTAACCAGGTTTTCCAGTGATTCATTTCATAACCCGAATGACCCATTCTTTGTGTTTCAAAAGACGCCTTTATTTCAGGCTTAAGAAATAAAGGGCTTCCTTGATGTTGAAGAACAGATTTATACGAGTTACTAAGTTGGTGTGATAATTTGTAAAATACATATGCTTGTGACACGCAGGATAAGTCATAAAAAAGACGTGAAATTATTTGACTATTACTAATATAATCAAGTGCCTTTTTGATAGTCGAAGTAAACGGAATTGAATTTTTCTTTTTTTTATTCATTTTTTCTTCTTCATTATTATAAATAGATTTTCTTTTTGTTGATTCAAGACAAAGTTCTGTATTCATTCTCGAAATATTCATGATAGGTAAAAAGATATCTGTGTATATTCTTTGAATGAAAGATTTGAAAAACAGGGGTAATTTAGCGATTAATCCAGCAGTTCTTCTTTTTAATATTTGCCATTTTTCGAATCTTTTAGCATTAGAACTTGTTTTGTTAGGACTAAGATTATTTATTCTTGGAGTTCCTTTTTTTTTCTCTTTTGTGATTCTTTCTATTTGATTTCGAATTGTACTTGTTCTATCAGTGATATCCTTCATTTTATTTTCTGTCACTGAAGAATTTTTCCAACTCGGAGATGTAATTTTAAATGATTCGTGAATTATCTGATTGCTGATTATCGAATCTTTTTCTTCTTTAATTTCACTCGATTCATATCCTTTGATAAGCCATTTGTTTGTAACTTGTTGAAATAATTTTGTTTTTTCTTTGAAAACTCTTCGAGCTCGAAAATAGTGCTTTGGTAAATTTCTCATTTTTTTTGCGAGTTCCTTTAAAATGGGTTTAAAAAAGGAAGGTCCTTTTCGGGCCGAACCAAAAGGAAGTTCAGCTTCCGTTCCAAAAACTGTTAAAAAACAAAAATCCTCTTCTTTGTTGTTGTTTTGCATTAGATCTTTCTCAGAGGATCCTAGGTTCGATTTGTGCCAAGGTTTCAAACGAAAAGGAAATATTATTTTTATCTGCATACCTTCGGTCGACCAATCTTTCGGAAATTCTGTTTCGGATAATGGAACACCGTCATAGGTACATTTAACATGCATCTCTTTTTTCCATTCCTGGAAATCCTCAGACCATTCAGGACGTTGCAATAGCAACAGACGTACAATATTTTTCGCAATTATGAATGAAGGGAATAGAATATATTTTCTAAAAAAACAGTGAGTTAATAACAGGAGACCTCTTACTATGTGCGCATAGTCAGTGTTATCCCAGGCCTCTGCTACCTCTAGTCGCGCTAGGTCACTTCTTATCTTATCCTCTCTTTTTTCTTCTCTTTTTTCTTCTCTTTTTGTTTCCGGGTC